AAAAAAAAGAATCAATGTATAGATTCCAGTCCTCTTTCTTTTTTCCTATTCTTTTTCATAGCAGGTTTTTCTAACTTCTAACGAAAAGGCTTTTTCTTCGATTTTTCAATAAAGACGAATTTTGACTTCTTTTCTTTCTTCTTTATAATAGAAAAAAAGTCAATAAACTTATCGAATTAACTTCTCATTGATGTATTATTTCATCGAGATTCAATACAAATCACGATGGTATTTTCTTGTTCCTGAATGGGTCTCTTTCATCTTTTTAGGTTTATGCTCTACTCCGGGTAAAGATCCGCCCGATTTGGATTTGCACATATAGGACAAATCTTCCCATCACCATTTCTTTTTGTTATGACTTTACAAATAACAAACAGGAATCATTTATGATACACGTAGTAATCATAGATATATTACCAATTGGGTTTTTTCTAAACGGAGCCTGGATACTTCATTTTTTTAGTCCAACCAAAGCCAACCATAAATTATTCTAATTGATAATAGTACTATGAATTCCCCCCCAAAATGCATCTAATTGCACTTCACGCTCCAATTTTTTGATGATTCAATTTCTCTTTCTTGGGCGAAACAGAGGATATCTCGATCGGGGGAGAGAACGGGGAAATCCCATATGACCCAATATATCTGACAAGTCGCACTATACGTCAACCCAAGATGCATCTTCCTCTCCAGGACTTCGGAAAGGTACTTTTGGAACACCAATAGGCATGAATTGAAAGAAAAAAGAACTAAATACTATATTTCACTTTGATGTGGAAACGTAACAATATGGTTTTATTGTCTTTATAATATTGGTTTTATCATATTTATTTAATAAATAGATTAGAAAAATTCAGAAAGAAAGACAAAATAAATAAAGGAAAATTTTTACGAATAGGTCCTTCTAATGATAAATAAGGATGGACGCATTTACTCATAGAAAATGGTATCAATCCCCCATTGCGTATTGGTACTTATCGAGTATAGAATAAATCTGCTTCTCTTTGTTCCTACGAACAGAATTTTTCCATTATTACGAACAGAATACAATAAATATTAATCTAACCCTTGTTAGGAAATAATCCACTCAAGAAGGGAAGTCCATAGGATAGTCATAGTATAGTCTTTTCCAATGCAATAAAGTTACGTAGTGTCTATTTTTCTTTGAGATAAAGGGGTATTTTCCATGGGTTTGCCTTGGTATCGTGTTCATACCGTTGTATTGAATGATCCCGGCCGGTTGCTTTCCGTTCATATAATGCATACAGCTCTGGTTGCTGGTTGGGCGGGCTCGATGGCTCTGTATGAATTAGCAGTTTTTGATCCTTCTGACCCTGTTCTTGATCCAATGTGGAGACAGGGTATGTTCGTTATACCCTTCATGACTCGTTTAGGAATAACCAATTCATGGGGAGGTTGGAGTATTACAGGAGGGACTGTAACGAATCCGGGGATTTGGAGTTTCGAAGGTGTAGCTGGAGCACATATTGTGTTTTCTGGCTTATGCTTTTTGGCAGCTATCTGGCATTGGGTCTATTGGGATCTAGAAATATTTTGTGATGAACGTACAGGAAAACCTTCTTTGGATTTGCCCAAGATCTTTGGAATTCATTTATTTCTCTCCGGGGTGGCTTGCTTTGGTTTTGGTGCATTTCATGTAACAGGCTTGTATGGTCCTGGAATATGGGTGTCCGATCCCTATGGACTAACGGGAAAAGTACAACCTGTAAATCCGTCGTGGGGCGTGGAAGGTTTTGATCCTTTTGTTCCGGGAGGAATAGCTTCTCATCATATTGCAGCAGGTACATTGGGCATATTAGCGGGTCTATTCCATCTTAGCGTCCGACCGCCACAACGTCTATACAAAGGATTGCGTATGGGAAATATTGAAACCGTACTCTCCAGTAGTATCGCGGCTGTCTTTTTTGCAGCTTTTGTTGTTGCTGGAACTATGTGGTATGGTTCAGCAACTACCCCCATCGAATTATTTGGTCCCACTCGTTATCAATGGGATCAGGGTTACTTCCAGCAAGAGATATATCGAAGAGTTAGCGCCGGGCTAGCAGAAAATCAAAGTTTATCAGAAGCCTGGTCTAAAATTCCTGAAAAATTAGCTTTTTATGATTATATAGGCAATAATCCGGCAAAAGGAGGATTATTCAGGGCAGGCTCAATGGATAACGGAGATGGAATAGCGGTTGGATGGTTAGGACACCCTATCTTTAGAGATAAAGAAGGGCGTGAGCTTTTTGTACGTCGTATGCCTACTTTTTTTGAAACATTTCCAGTCGTTTTGGTAGACGGCGATGGAATTGTTAGAGCTGATGTTCCTTTTAGAAGGGCAGAATCGAAGTATAGTGTTGAACAAGTAGGTGTAACCGTTGAGTTCTATGGCGGCGAACTCAATGGAGTCAGTTATAGTGATCCTGCTACTGTGAAGAAATATGCTAGACGCGCTCAATTGGGTGAAATTTTTGAATTAGATCGTGCGACTTTGAAA